AAATAGACACTACGTAACTTTATTGCATTGGAAAAGCTATACTATGACTATTCTATGGACCCCCCTTGTTCTGAAATAATCCACTGAACAAGGGTTAGTATTTGTTCTATTCTATTGGTAATAATGAAACAATTCTATTCGTAGGAACAAAGAGAAGCAGATTTATTCTATACCCGATAAGTACCAATACGCAATGGGTGGTTGATACCATTTTCTATCAGTAAATGTGTCCTTCCTTATTCCTCATTAAAAGGCCCTATTCATCAAAATTTTCCTTTATTTCTTCTTTTGTCTTTCTTTATGAATTTTTCTAATCTATGGATAAAATAAATACAATAAAACCAATATTATAAAGACAATAAAATAATGTTGTTACGTTTCCACATCAAAGTAAAATATAGTACTTAGTTCTTTTTTCTTTCAATTAATGCCTATTGGTGTTCCAAAAGTACCTTTCCGAAGTCCTGGAGAGGAAGATGCATCTTGGGTTGACGTATAGTGCGACTTGTCAGATATATTGGGTCATATGGGATTTCCCCGTTCTCTCCCCCGATCGAGATATCCTCTGTTTCGCCCAAGAAAGATAAATTGAATCATCAAAAATTTGGAGCGTGAAGCGCAATTAGATCCATTGTTTGGGGGATTCACATTACTATTATCAATTAGAATAATTTATGGTTGGCTTGGTTGGACTAAAAAATGAAGTATCCAGGCTCCGTTTAGAAAAAACCCAATTAGTATGGTAATATATCTATGATTACTACTTGTATCATAAATGATTCCTGTTTGGTATTTGTAAAGAGATCCTATTTGTCAAGCGAGGGAATCTCAAACTAAATACTTGGTGAAAGGTATGAAATGAATTGAAAAAAAAAAAGAAAGTCATAACAAAAAGAAATGGTAATGAGAAGATTTGTCCTATATGTGCAAATCAAAATCGGGCGGATCTTTACCCGGAGTAGAGCATAAACCTAAAAAGATGAAAGAGACCCATTCAGGAACAAGAAAATACCATCGTGATTTTGATTGAATCTCGATGAAACAATACATCAATGAGAAGTTAATTCGATAAGTTTAGTGACTTTTTTTCTATTATAAGGAAGAAAGAAGTTCAAATTCGTCTTTATTGAAAAATCGAAGAAAAAGTCCTTTCATTAGAAGTCAGAAAAAACCTGCTATGAAAAAAGAATAGGAACAAAGAAAGAGGACTTGAATCTATACATTGATTCTTTTTTTTTTTTCGCAATTCTTTTTTGAACCGTATGCGTCAAAAGGTGCATGTACGGTTCCTAAGGGATACAATTTTACCCTAATCAACCGACTTTATCGAGAAAGATTACTTTTTTTAGGCCAAGAAGTTGATAGCGAGATCTCGAATCAACTTATTGGTCTTATGGTATATCTCAGTATTGAGGATGATACCAAAGATCTGTATTTGTTTATAAACTCTCCTGGCGGATGGGTAATACCTGGAGTAGCTATTTACGATACTATGCAATTTGTGCGACCAGATGTCCATACAATATGCATGGGATTAGCCGCGTCAATGGGATCTTTTATCTTGGTTGGAGGAGAAATTACCAAACGTCTAGCATTCCCTCACGCTTGGCGCCAATGAGGTTTTTTTTATTTGAGAGAAAAAAGAAGACTATGCCTTCGCCATATGAATATTAAGTAATAATAGCATGGCACTTCGAATTCGATATGCAAAATTTTTGTATTGTTTTTTTTTTCAAAAGATTCGATTATGTATCGAGAGAGTAGTATGAGATAAAAGGTATTTCCGATTTCTCTTATCTATCGGGAGTCCAGTTCAGCGTCACAAACTTTTTTGTTTTCACACCGAAGGGCTCTTAACAATATTTATGTTATAAAAAAAGAGGGCGAAAAAAAAACAAGATTTTTCCTTATTTGATTGGATCAAAAAGAAACTTTGGGATTGCTGAATCAAAGACAAAAAAAAGAATCAATTTCAAAATAGAAAGCAACGGAGCCATCATAGTATTTTTTAACTCCTCTGAAAGGAAGGGTGGCAATTTGATCATTTATCCATCTGGGTCTGATAGATTCTATTTTTCTCTTTCTTCAATGGAAGGTAGGGGTCAATTTTATTGTAGAGCCGTATGCAATGCACAAAAGATAATGCCCGTACGGTTGTTCAATTCTATCTTTTTTTTCCTATTATTCTTTATCTTTCTTTCTTTTCTCTTCGTTTCATCACGCGAGATAGAGAACTGTTATATCATCAGGGTAATGATCCATCAACCTGCTAGTTCTTTTTATGAGGCACAAACGGGAGAATTTATCCTGGAAGCGGAAGAACTGCTGAAACTACGCGAAACCCTCACAAGGGTTTATGTACAAAGAACGGGCAAACCCTTATGGGTTGTATCTGAAGACATGGAAAGAGATGTTTTTATGTCAGCAACAGAAGCCCAAGCTTATGGAATTGTTGATCTTGTAGCAGTTGAATGAAAATAAGATGGATTTTATAAAAATC